GTAAAGTATTGATTGAGATAATTCGAAGAAGCAAACAGCAACGAATTCATAAAATAATAAAGAAAGTATGTAATGTACTTTTTTATTGAAATTTGAATTCTAGGATTCAATTAAACAAAAGGATTCGCAAATAAAAGCGCTAACGCCACAACCAACCCATAAATTGTTAAAGCTTCCATAAAAGCTAGACTAAGCAATAAAGTACCTCGTATTTTACCTTCTGCTTCCGGTTGTCTTGCAATACCTTCTACAGCTTGGCCTGCAGCAGTACCTTGACCAACTCCAGGTCCAATAGAAGCAAGTCCTACGGCCAATCCAGCAGCAATAACGGAAGCGGCAGAAATCAGTGGATTCATGATAAGTTCCTCATACAAAAAAAAATGGTTAATGATACAAGCAACCAATGAATTATTACTTATTTGATCGCTAAAATATATCGAGTCGAAGTAACTAAAAACTTCGAATTCAAATAATATAATAATAGAGATAGGGGTAACCCTTATTATATAAGTATTAGTATATATCTAATATCATATATACATTTGTTTCTTTCATAATGTAAACCATCCGCTCCTGAAATGGGATAAGCTTAAAAAAAACTATTTCGAAAGGTAATCAATGATGACCCTCCATGGATTCCCCTATATAAGCCGCAGCTAAAGTTGCAAAAATAAGAGCTTGAATACCACTTGTAAATAATCCAAGAAACATAACAGGTATAGGAACTACTGAAGGTACTAAAGAAACAAGAACAACAACTACTAATTCATCAGCCAATATATTCCCGAAAAGTCGAAAACTAAGAGATAAGGGTTTTGTGAAATCTTCTAGGATGTTAATTGGTAAAAGTATTGGGGTTGGTTGAATGTATTTCCCGAAATAACCTAATCCTTTTTTGGTGAGACCCGCATAAAAATATGCCACTGACGTGGGTAAAGCTAAAGCAACAGTAGTGTTTATATCATTCGTGGGGGCGGCTAACTCCCCATGAGGTAACTGTATGACTTTCCAAGGTAAAAGGGCGCCTGACCAGTTAGAAACAAAAATAAATAGGAACATAGTTCCAATAAAGGGAACCCAAGGACCATATTCTTCTCCAATCTGAGTTTTGCTCAAGTCTCGAATAAATTCAAGGACATATTCAAAGAAATTCTGACCGTCAGTTGGAATGGTTTGTGGATTCCGAACAGCTATGATGGCTGAACCTAATAAGATAGCAATTACGACCCAAGAAGTGATAAGTACTTGGGCATGAATTTGTAAACTTCCTATTTGCCAATATAAATGTTGGCCCACTTCTACACCTGATATATCATATAATCCTTTGAGCGTTTTAATGGAGCATGGTATAAGATTCATATTGTCCTCGGACAGAAATCAAACTAAAAAAAAAAAAAAATGATTTTGATGCAACCATCTCTTTCTCAACTCATCTACTTAAAAGATTAATCATATATTTAGGATATCAAGAAATCGCATAATATTAATATCCCTTTTTTTTCTTTTTTTATCCAAGACAAGATATAGTAACCGATCCAATAAATCTATGGAGTTCCCAACTAATTAACTAATCTTATTATTCTTAATCATAACATAATCATAATCAACAACTTCTTATATAGCTAGAACGGCCCTTACAAATTGCGGATACTAATTTATTAAGAATAAATCGGATTGAAGCTATAGCGTCATCGTTGGCCGGAATCGAAATATCCGCGAGATCTGGGTCACAATTTGTATCGATTAAACAAATCGTCGGAATCCCCAAAATGACGCATTCTCGAAGAGCCGTATATTCTTCTTGCTGATCGATGATGATTACAATATCGGGCAACCCCGTCATATATTTAATCCCGCCCAAATATGTTTGCAAAGTAGATAATTTTCTCTTCAACATTGCAGCATCTCTTTTGGGGAGACCATTGGGGTTCCCCACCTTTTGTTCTGCTCTTAAGTCCCTAAACTTATGCAGTCTCGTTTCTGTAGTGGACCAATTCGTTGACATACCCCCCAGCCATTTTTTATTAACATAATGACATCTAGCCCTTATTGCGGCCGATGCTACTGAATCCGCTGCTTTATTTTTGGTACCAACGATTAAGAAATTTTTTCCCCCACTTGCTGCATCAAAAACTAAATCACAGGCTTCTGATAAAAAACGAGCCGTTCTAGTAAGATTTGTAATATGAATACCTTTACGCTTTGCAGAGATGTAAGGGGCCATTCTAGGATTCCATTTCTTAGTACCATGACCAAAATGAACTCCTGCTTCCATCATCTCTTCCAAATTGATGTTCCAATATCTTCTTGTCATTTTTTCCCACACTTTATCTATTTTTTTTTTAACAAATAAAAAATTGTTCCGACGGAACCTTCTACCGGAATTGACTGTTGATACACAGCCAAAACCATTCATTTTTCTTTTTTGTTATTTCATTTGTTTGATTTATTACCAAATCAATAACTAGAAAGGAAAAAGAATGAATTCCCCCTTAGGAATTATGAAATCGCGTAAATGATTTTTCTGGTGTATCATGGAAATTGTTTGGGGTGCAAGAACAAAAAAATTCTATATGGTGTAACAAAATATCTTTCATTTCCAACTCGAATAGATTTTTCTTTTTTTTTTCCAAACGAATGTTCTTGTCTTGCCTTGAACGGTACACTAATTTTTTGAACCCGGTACCGACAGGAATAATCCCCCCCAGAACAACATTTTCTTTTAGGCCCTTTAACCAATCAATACGACCTCGTAGAGCAGCTTTTGCTAAAACTCTAGCAGTTTCTTGAAAACTTGCTTCGGATATGAAACTTTGAGTATTCAGGGATGCCTTCGTTATTCCCAATAAGATTGCCCTATAACAAATCGCTTCATCCAAAACACGCCCCGCTCGTTCCGCTCGCAACAATCCGATGAATTCTCCAGGTAAAAAAACATTAGACATTCCATCTTCTGAAAACAACACTTTTGATGTTACTTGACGTACAATAATCTCTATATGTCTATTATGGATCTGTACCCCCTGGGAGCGATAAACCTTTTGGATCTTATTAACCAAAGAGATACGGCTTTGGGCTATGGTTAGCTCAGCTCCAATCAAGAATCCACAGGGCATTCCAAGAATTCTTGGTATATGTTCGTTCCAACCTTCAATTCTCCTTTCAAGGTTCATGGATATTGAACCAATCGAGCGCACTTCTAAGATTTGTTCCACTTTTGGAAGACCCTGTGTTATGTCACCAGATCGGGATTTTTCATATATAAATGTAACTAATGTATCTCCTTCATAAAGGGTTTCTCCATAATGTCCATGAACAGTTGCTCCCGGAGTGGCCAAGTAGGGCTTAGCGGATCTTATAACTAAAGAGTCGACATGAACAATTAAAATTTGACCAGATTTTTTGATGTGTGGTCCATATTTAAATAGACATACATTTTCACAAAGAAATTGTCCAAGGCTAATTATTGTGGATGTCTCTTCCCAATAATTGTCTTGGAGAAAGCACCGATTTAAATGGAATGGATTCAAAATGATGTTACTGCATGGATCGGAATTATAAATCCTTTTATTTTCATCTATTAAACAGTAATTAAATACTTGAAGCGCTTGGAAAGTCTGTTTCAAATTGTCAAGTAACAAATATTTCTTTAACAAGATCTGATTATGAGTTATTAACTGGAAAGATGAATAAAAATTGTACATTTTAAGTACAATAGTACCTAAGAGACCCAACAAATCCCTAATTGGGTTTATGGGGTCCGACTCTTTTGTCACATTGTTATATTTCGGGCCGTTGAATAGACTAACCTGAGAACAATTGAATGATGACAAAATTATCAAAGACTTACATTCCTTATTTCGATTCAACAACGTATCGATAGTTCCTTGATGTTGGGTAAATAATTGAATTTTCGCCTTGGAAAAAAAAGGATTGATATTGGTAGGATCTAATCGATTATCGGGAATTAACCCCGAACCCGCCGTATCATACCTTTTTCCGGTATACGAAGTAGTAGACTTGACTAACTCAATTCTTATGAAATCGCAAATTAGATCATTTGCCCTTACCTCAACGAGGGAAGCATGAACCTCTTCTTCTTCTATAGAACCATTTTTTTCTTGGTCCCAAGTCAATACTAAGCAAGTCCGAACTAATTGAATACTTGTGTGATAAATTCCTCGAATTGACTTTCCATTTCCATAAAGGATATAATTGACAACTCTAAGTTGGACATTATCTTTTTCTTGCAATAGATCCTGAGGGAAAAGTTTTGCTAAATTGATTCCATCAGTCATTTCATATGTAACTACGGGCCGAACCAAAACAAAATACTTTTTTTTGGTAGGTGTGATGCGTTGGACATAGATCCAATTTTTGGATTTTTTTGATCCCTTAGAATTTTTTTTTTTCGTTTCTGGTGGTATTAAAATGCCGCTGTGCCTGGATATCTTATCCGTCTCTCCAGGAAAATAAATATTTCCCGAAAAAATTTTCAGTTCAATACTTTTTTTTTTTCTCTCCACTCGGACTAATCCACCCACTCGGTTTCTTCCATTTAAAGTGAGTCGCGTATTTACTCCAATGATACTATTGTTCCGTACCATTATGGGCGAAGATCCGGGTAAGATATGTACTTCTTCGGGAATAAAAAAAAACCGATCTACTTTCATTTGGTATTTCGGACTAAATTCTTTTACTCCTCGATACTCAATCAAATCCTCTTTTTTTATGACGGAATCCATCTCTACAATCCCATATTTAGTAATTCCTGAACTCTTTCTTTTGTATCGTGAATCATCAAAATAAGCAAGAATACTATTTCTACGTAAAATACCATTTATGGGTATTTCGATCGAAATACCAAAACAGGGTATCGGTTCTTTCTCTCGTTCTTGATCATATCGTAATGGGATGCGAAATTGATTTCTTCTCCTTTTCGACAAGAAATCATAATTCTCTTGGAGAATCGAAGGATATATGAAATTCCAATGACCATTGGATATGATTCGATCAAGTCTTAAATAGTCAAGAATTTCCCTATCTTTTTTACCAGAAGTATCTAGCAATTTATGGTTGGCTCGATTATTAGTGATTGATAGGTCAGAGATATATCTTTCTTCGACAGAAAAAGAATGACCATTTATTTGATCTTGATCCTTGTGGAGCGAAAAAGACACTATGCTGGATCCGCATGGCCCCCCCGCTAATATCCATAAATGGCTTGTTTTTGGTAATAGATGAACATTACCATATGTATATTCAGGTGCATGGTAGACATCCGTACTCCAGTGCATTTCTCCCTCTGATTCAGAATAAATATGTTTTCGAACCTTCTCTTTAAAATGAAACGCAGACGTTACGGCACGAATCTCAGCAATCACTTGTTCTGATTCTACATATTGATCATTTTGAGCTAAAAGCAAACTTTTTGGTGGAATATTCACATTATGTATAATATCCCGACCCTGAATGGTTACATACAAGTCTATAGAACATAGAAAAGCAGGATGCCCATGACGGGTACGTGTAGGATGAACCAAATCCTCATTTAACTTTATTTTTCCATTAAAAGGAGCTCGTACATGTTCGGCAGTACCGCCCGTGAATACTCCACCAGTATGAAAAGTTCTTAATGTTAGTTGAGTCCCTGGCTCCCCAATTGATTGACCCGCAATAATACCTACGGCTTCCCCCAATTCGACTAGATCGCCACGAGTGGGACTACGGCCATAACATAATTGACAGATCCAAGACGTATTCCTGCAAGTAAATGGGGTTCGAATATATATTGGTTGTGCTCGAAAGGTTATGAATCGATTGGCAAGTCCAATCCCAATATCTTGATTTCGAGTGGCAATACATCGTATACCCATATATATATCGTCCGCTAATACACGACCCATTAGTGTTTGGACAAAAATTTTTTCCGTCATCCCATTTCGAGGACTCACGGAAATACCTCGGATAGTACCACAATCTGTTCTACGTACAATAATGTGTTGAACTACTTCAACAAGTCTACGCGTGAGATATCCAGCATCTGATGTTCGTACAGCAGTATCCACGACTCCTTTGCGGGCTCCGTAGCAAGAAATTATATATTCTGTCAAAGAAAGTCCTTCGCGTAAATTGCTTTGAATGGGTAAATCAATCATTTGTCCTTGGGGATCCGACATTAACCCTCTCATACCTACTAATTGATGCACTTGAGATGCATTTCCTCTAGCTCCCGAAAAGGACATTAGATGAACTGGATTAGAAGGATCGGTCATCCGAAAATTAGGATTCATTTCTTGTCTCAAATATTCACTTGTAGCATACCATATTTCAATGGATTGGCGTAATTTTTCTATCGCGTGTACATTCCCGTAATGATGGTGTTTCTCCAAAATAAAACTTTGTTGTTCAGCATCTTGGACTAACCATCCCTTAGAAGGTATTGTTAAAAGATCATCAATTCCTAATGAAATAGATGTAGCAGTGGCTTGTTGGAAACCCAAGGTCTTCACTTGATCCAGGATATGTGATGTATATGCCATTCCGAAATGATCTATTAATCTACTAATAAGTCGTTTCATGGCGGTTCCATCTATCACTTTATTGTGAAAGGCCAGATCGGACCCTTCTGCCATAAGTGCCTCCATATTCCGCCGAGTAGTATTCGACAATGGGCCTGAGTCAGTGATTCGAAAACTTCCTTTCTTGAATCTTGATTCACATAGAAATTCATAAATTATGATGATACCAATGAAATTGGATAGACCCGACTTCCCACAAGCAACGGGTATCCTCTAATCTAATTTCTTAGTTTAGATAGCGTATGAGTAGGCCCGACAAAACCCTTGTATGGCTTCTTCTATTTCTCGATAAAAAGAAACATGACCAACAGTGGTTCGAATGTATATACAACGGATTTCTTTTTTTACACTTTCCACTATTAGAAAGTGCCCATAAATCTCATGATGCGTACCCAAAGATTCATATTGAACTTCGACGGGAACTTCTCTTGAGCCAATGATACGTTGATCTAGTCGCCACCGGAGCCACAAAGGACTATCTAAATTAATTCGTTTCTGCCGATAAGCTCCAAGTGCATCATAGGAACTACAAAAATATGGTTCTTTCTCTTTTGTATACCTATAGTTATTATTGTCAACCGTTTTATTTTGATAGTTTCCGCAATTATATGGATTATATCTATTTGCACAAATACCTCGATGATTCCCGCTCGTTAATACATAGAGTCCGATAAGCATATCTTGAGTTGGTACAGAAATGGGATCTCCAATAGCTGGAGACAAGAGATTCATATGAGAAAACATAAGTAAACAAGCCTCCGCTTGGGCTTCCAAAGATAAAGGTACATGAACAGCCATTTGATCCCCATCAAAGTCTGCATTGAAGCCCTTACAAACTAATGGATGTAAACAAATAGCGCGTCCCTCCGCTAAAATGGGTTGGAACGCCTGTATGCCCAATCTATGCAGGGTGGGTGCT